TTGAATTTTCAACGATACATTTTATTTTGAATCACAATAAGAAAGAGCCTGTCTTTCCTATCTCTTATTCTCTATCCATTAAATCCATTAAAATTAAACTTAAATGTAAATAGGGTAGCCAAATTATTAGGATCACTTAATTCTAAACAAGAGGGAGGTTATTACATTAAATTAATGGGATTAAGTCTCTTAAGACTGGGTTAGGGTAAACTAAAAAATTAGGAGCAAGGGCCTAATCTGGACTTGTTTGTCTTTGTCCCTAGAGAGTCCCCCTTCCCCACCCAAAGGGGATCCTTTTTTTGTTCTGATTCAGTATTCCCAGAGAGTCGGGGGATAGATAGTTATAGTTCTTAATTAGTAACGGGAGGTATTCATTTAAATATCTGTGTCTGTCCGAATCTCATTAACAACGAATCAAGTTACATATGTAACGGATGTGTGTTTTTTTATCCATAATCCATAATAAAGACTTCAGTTCAGTCTATATGATAGGTACGAAAAACCCCTATTCGTTCATCTTATATTAATAAAATTCGAATCGAAAGAACAAGTACCTAAATCTTCTCTTAGATCAGTCTTTTTTATCCATCTCACACAAAAATGGGGTTTTTGTTCAATCCATTTATCTGCTTTAAATCGTTGATAGTTCAATTCGAAAAGAAACAGATATTTCTCTCTCTTTTTTTTTTTTTTATGATGATCAAATTTTTAGTCTTTACTGTAAAACTTTATTCAAAATTCAAATAATGATGTCGAAATAGGAAACTTTTTCGATTATAAAAATTTTGAATGATTGCTTTTGAGTTGAATCTTTGGTATTCAAAGAAGTGGTAAATGGGTCATATTGAGTCACTTTAAGATGCAGAGTAAAAAAGAATTCATTTATTCATATTCGTATTCTTTCTATATTTCTATTAGTTTTTTTAATAAAAAGTAAAGTGTTGCATTCATACAATAACATACAATAATAGGTGGGGTCTTGCTAAGATTGCTTCAGAAAACTTTTTGCCATCTTTGTATAGAAGAATTTGTATAGAAGAATTTGTATAGAAGAAAAAAAGGGTATAGATTAATATGTTTATGTATCCACGGAACCAATGACTATTCATGATTCCATAATTGAATCAATTCCATACGGGTTCCAAATTAGAGGAATGTTTTGTTATGGTAAAACTTCGTTTGAAACGATGTGGTAGAAAGCAACGTGCGACTTGAAGGACACGATCCGGCGTGGATTATTATTCTTACATCCGCCATCTTTTCTAAGAATGAAGGTGCTCTTGGCCCGACATCTGTTCTGTTTTGACTAGAATCCTTCTTTTTGTTAGGTTTTAATGAATATAGTATATGATGGAGCTCGGGTAGAAAGTATGGATTCATCTTTCAGGGGGCAAGAATCTAGGGTTAATACCAATCAATAAATTGGAACAACTTCGTAAGTATATCATCAATATAGAAATAGAAAGGATCCTATTCAGTCAAGTTTTTAATTCAAAAGGAAAATTTGTTGGAATTGAAAAAACTCTTTCGATTCAAAGTGTATCGCGGGGAATCGAGCGTTTGTATGATTCTTTGCTGGAAATAAATCACAAAAGGGGTATGTTGCTACCATTTTGTAAGGATTAAGAAGCACCGAAGTAATGTCTAAACCCACTGATTTAAAACAAAGAAAAAGGATCCCAGAACAAGGAAACGCCGTTTTTTCAATTGTCTCAATAACTTGATCATAATAAAGATAAAGAATAAAGAATCTAAATGGATTGTATTTTAAATGAGACAAACAAAAGGGGGTTAAAGACCATTCAAAAAATGAAATAAATTGCCTAAATATTTTTTTCTTTTAAGCTATTTGAGAATTATCCAACTTGAGTTATGGGTACAAATGATTTTTTCTTTTTCAGGAAGGAGGAAGAAAAAAATGAGTTAAATCCCATTCTAATTTATTTTATCAACTCCTTTGCCATTAATTAGAATTCTATACGTAGACAAAACTCCAAATCATTTTTTCTCGAGCCGTACGAGGAGAAAACTTCCTATACGTTTCTAGGGGGGGTCTTGTTCATTTACTTAGATCTATCCCAATGAGCCGTCTATCGAATCGTTGCAATTGATGTTCGATCCCGAAGAGAAGGAAGAGATCTTCGGAACGTGGGTTTTTATGATCCGATAAAGAATCAAAGTTATTTAAACGTTCCTGCTATTCTATATTTCCTTGAAAAGGGCGCTCAGCCCACAGGAACTGTTCGGGATATTTTTAAAAAGGCGAAGGTTTTTAAGTAGCTTGGTCCTAATCAAACAAAATTCAATTAAGGAAATAAAGAAATAGAAAGGGATAGTAATTCTTATATAAATTTTTGTATAACTTTTATATATTTTTTTTCTCCCTTTTTGGGTTCTACTCGTATCTATTTTTCATTACTTCTATAAAATCTCATGTTCTAGAACGACAAAACCCGGGTTGCTTGATCCTAGAAATATAAAATTATGGGAGTTCCTTCAA